AACACGCATAGAGTTAATGGTATTTCATAACTAATTGATTGAGCAGCAGCTCGTAGACCACCTAAAAAGGAATATTTATTATTTGATCCATATCCTGACATAAGAAGTCCAATGGGAGCAATACTTGAAATGGCGATCCATAAAAAAACACCGATATTGAGATCGGATAGAACAAGGTTAGAGCCAAAAGGAATTATTAAATAACTTAGTAGAATTGATATGACTGCTATGGATGGTCCGATACTGAATAAACGAGTATCTCCTCTAGATGGAAGAAGATTCTCTTTGAAAAGTAGTTTTGTGCCATCTGCTAGAGCTTGAAGAATTCCCAAAGGACCGGCATATTCAGGTCCAATACGTTGTTGTATCCCTGCGGATATTTCTCTTTCTAACCACACAATTGCTAGTACACCTATTGTGATTCCCAATACAGGAGTAAAAATAGGTACAAGCATCCATATGATCCCATAAACCTCTTTTAAGTATTCCAATCGGGAAAAAGAATTGATATCTTGTACTTCTGGTGTATCAATTATCATTTCAACGATCAACTTCTCCCATAATTATATCTATGCTACCTAGTATCGTCATAATGTCAGCCAATTTCATTCTTTTAACTAACTGAGGAAGAATTTGCAAATTGATAAAACCCGGCGGTCGAATTTTCCATCTCCAAGGAAAAACATTCTGATCCCCTATCAGAAAAATTCCCAACTCTCCCTTTGGGGCTTCGACTCTCACATAAAGTTCTTGTTTCGACAATTCAAAAGTGGGAGAAGGCTTTTTACTAATAAATCGATATTCAAAATCATTCAATTCGGGATCCCTCGCTCTATCAAAGCATCGGATTTCTAAATTCTCATACGGCCCTCCCGGAATTCCTTCCAGAGCCTGTTGAATAATTTTTATAGATGCCACCATTTCACCAATTCGTACTAAATAACGAGATAATGAATCTCCTTCTTTTTGCCATTGGACTTCCCAATCAAATTCGTCATAACACTCATAATGATCAACTTTACGAAGATCCCATTGTATTCCGGAAGCTCGTAGCATTGGTCCTGACAAACCCCAATTTATTGCTTCTTCTACACCAATAATGCCTACTCCCTCAACTCGTTCTAAAAAAATAGGATTACGCGTAATAAGTTTTTGATATTCAGCAACCCCTGTTAAAAAATAATCGCAGAAATCCAAACATTTATCTATCCATCCATGCGGTAGATCAGCAGCTACTCCTCCTATACGAAAATAATTATGCATCATTCTCATACCGGTGGCAGCTTCGAATAGATCATAGACTAACTCTCTTTCTCTGAAAATATAGAAGAAAGGAGTCTGTGCACCAATATCTGCCATAAAAGGGCCAAGCCATAATAAATGAGAAGCTATACGACTCAACTCCAACATAATCACTCTAATATAGCTGGCTCTTTTAGGTACTTGAATATTTCCCAACTGCTCTGGTGCATTTACGGTTATTGCTTCTGTGAACATAGTAGCTAAATAATCCCAACGTGTTACATAAGGCAAATATTGTATAATTGTTCGGTTTTCTGCAATTTTTTCCATCCCTCTGTGCAAATAACCTAGTATTGGTTCACAGTCAATAACATCTTCACCGTCTAAAGTAACGATGAGTCGAAGAACACCGTGCATTGATGGGTGATGAGGACCCATATTGACTATCATGAGGTCTTCTCTTGTAGCTGGTACATTCATAGGTTTTCCCCTGATTCATTCTTCCATGAATTGCTGAAAACGAAAAGAAGTTCATCAAAATTCAAGATCTACTAAATCAAATAATTCAAAAGGACTCTTCAAATTAACGAATTTTTGTCTCCCGAATACCCAACTGACCAATTAATTCTTTATAACGTACTCTATTTTTCTTTGCCAAATAAGACAGCAACCGTTGACGTTTTCCCAGAATTTTCCGTAGACCTCTCTGAGATAAATAGTCTTTTCTGTGCAATTCCAAATGTGAAGTAAGTCTTCGGATCTTATTGGTGAAACTGAATACTTGAAATTCAACAGATCCCCTATTTGCTTCTTTTTGAGAAATAACTGAGATGAATAAGTTTTTTACCATAAAACGAAATCTTCTCTTCCCTCCCTTTTTTTCTTTTTTAAAAATTTGAATTTTACCCATCAGTAATATAATAATATTATAATTATAATAATAATATTATTATGCCGGTCATTTTAATCTAGTATACGCAATAATCTTTATTTCGTTATGGATACCTCGTTTATGAAATAAAATTAATCAATATCAATAAAAAATCTAATTGATACGTATTAGTATCATGCATCAGAATGTAATGTAAGACATCGCATGTGTGCATTTGTTTACTTTCATATACTAGATCTAGTAAGGGTATATAAAAAATGTGACATCAACGAATTTTCAATCGTGGATACATATGTATCCTTATCATACTAAAACAACTACCATTATTGGTATCAAACCAATAGCGATTCATACAAGCTAAATCTTCTAATCGATAATTGGGCCAGAGAAAGAACTTTAATTTTTTTAATTTAATTAATTGATTTTTATCTCTATCAAGATGTTTGTTTTCATCCAAAAATTTATTACAGCTGTTCCCATTGCAAAATACTGGATTTCTAGCCACACCACTCCTATTCCTCAAATTGAAACAAATTAGAATTCTAAATTTTCTACGACGTCTAGGCGATAAAATATTTTCAGGAACAAGCAAATCATAATGATTTTTGTCTTTATTTCCAATCATCTTTTGACATCTTGCACTGAATTTATCACAATTCTTATTATCAACATATCTTTCTTCTCGGTATCTTTGATTAGTTTGGTACTTACTCTTATGAACCAATGAAATACCTATAGTTTGATACATAATAAATTGTCCATCATTTTTTACAGACAGACGAATTGGTTCGATAATAAATATACCTCTTTTCATTTTCATCAATTCTGTAAGAGTTAAATCTTTATGAACCGGTATTAGATCCAGACTCATTTCTCCCCTTTGAATAGCAGATATACAAATTTCTCTTGGATTTATCAGTCTAAGCAGGAGACAATATACCTTGATATTATTGATCATTTTTTGATTTAAAGAATCATCCCATCTCAATTGAAAAAGCAAATATCTTTTTAGGAATAAATCGAGTTCTGCTTCCGTGTGATTCTTGAATTGCTTTTTCTTTGTACGTTTTTGCATGTCTGAGTCTGATCCTGCATAATCTTCTTCAATATCTTTTTCGTGGTTTGAGAGGACTGATTCAAGATTTCCTTGGTTTTGTACATCTGATCCAAGATCTACTTGTCCTGCGGATTCTTTTTCTTCTTGATTTCGATTCTCTAATTTTAAAAGTTTTTTTTCATTGGATGATATAAAAAGATTCCCTTTTTGCTTTCTATTGCTAGTTCTATTTTTACTATAATTTTTATTTCCATTAAAATTTAAAAGAAGTAATTTGATTGGTATAACCCAGGGTTTCATTTTATATGTATTATAAAGTAGCACAAATTCTGGGAAGAACCAAGGTTCCAGATTCGATATGGAACGATTTAGTATTTCTTCATTCATCCCCATCCAATCAAAAAGGTCTTTTTGATTGGATGGTTTGATTTCTTGATCTTGTGTGAGATAAAAAAGACCTTTCTTATCAATTATTTGATAATTATTCGACCCGGTCTTGGTATTTTTATTACTGTTGATACTGGTATTGATCCAGACCTCAATATCGACCTTCTTTCTAAAGCAAAAATGGAGAATTTTCCAATCAAAATATTTTCTATCCGGGTTTTTCTTTATATACTCTATATACATAATATCATCTTCGCCTAGGTAATTATTGATAGGGATACCTTCCAGCATATCAAAAAATTTGCGTTTATGTGTGTTGTAATTATAAGAAATATCTTGGTTATTATTTACTTGTAATGGTGATCCATAAATATATGAGTCATTCTTATCTTCATAATTAATATATTTATATGATAAAAGGTCATATCTATAGTGTTTTTTAAAATTTTCTTTTTGATTCGTTAATGAGTCTGCTTCATAATCATTTTGTTTGTTGTAATGAATTAATTGATCTTTTTGAGATAAATCCCATTTGCTTAAATCTTTATTTTGATTTTGAGCCACACAATGTTGATTTACTCTATTTCGCCACTTTTGTGGTACTAATCTAGACCATATAATCGGAGATAAATATTTATATTGATAATGACCTCTTAACCAGTTCTTCCATTGATTCATTCCAGAATTACGAAGTTTCTTATGTCTTAATTCGTAATGAAATATTTCGTGTGCTCCAAAACCAAAATAATCTTTTCTTTCGTTCTTAAGAAAAAGAGATGTTCCGTTATATTGAAGGACAGATCTTAACTTATACAAGTTAATAACTTGGGTTTGTGATAATTTGTAAAATACATATGCTTGTGACAAGGAGGATAAGTCACAAAAAATCTGTGAACTCTTATTACTAATACTAGAAACTGACCTTTTTATAATCGAAATAAAGTGAATTTTCTTTTGATTTGGTTTACCAATTCTTTTTTGATTTCTTTCATTATTGTAAACGTATTTATCAATAATTTTTTTTGTTGATTCAATAAAAAATTGTGCATTGGTTCTGGGAATATTAATGAGACATAGAAGAATATCTATGTATATCCTTTCAATGAAAAATTTTATAAAATAATGTAATTTGCGAATTAATCGAGAATTCCTTCTTTTTAATATTTGCCAAATGCTTTTTTGTGATTCTAATCTTTTAGCATTATAACTAGCTTTGTTAGGGCTAATATTTATCTCTGGAGTTAGAAAGAGTTTTTTCTTGTCTTTTATAATTTTTTCTATTTTTTTTCTAATTGTGCTTGTTCTATCAGTCAGATCTTTCACTTTTTTTTCTGTCAGTGAATAATTTGTCCAATTCATAGATCGAATTTGAATAGACGATTTGTGAATCATCTGATTATTGATTATCGAATCCTTTTGTTT